TACAATTGCGGAATTTACACTTTCAAAATTTTTATTTGTTCGAGTATGTAAATAAATCGAAAATAGGGTCCACGTAATAAATGCCCAAGTCTCCTTTGGATCCCAATTCCAATACGATCCCCATGCTTCATTAGCCCATACTGCTCCCGAAAGAATACCTATGGTTAAAAAGATAAACCCTAGACTAATAATACGATAACTCCAAAGATCCAATTGTTGAATCAATTGAAACCTGTAATAATTCCTAGAAGAAAGAAAAGAGGTGTTTGGTAAAAGATTATTCTTTTCTCTCACATATTGAATCTCGCCCAGGGAAAACGACTCATTTACGAAATTATTGCTTTTACTAAAAATACTTATGAATTTTCGAAATGTAATGACTAGAAGAGCTAGTGATAATAATGATCCGCATAAAAGAGCTGCATAGCCCAATACCATCATACTTACGTGCATCATTAACCAATGGGATTGGAGAGCTGGTACTAATATTTCGGATTGATGCATTTCAGTTAAAAGACCCGAAGTAGCAAAACCTTGGGTAAAAATAGCACTTGGCGCGGTTATTGCCTTTAAATAGTTTTTATACTTTTTAAAATACGGAACCATATGAATAATGGAGAAACTCCATGAAAGAAAGATTAATGATTCATATAAATTACTTAATGGTAAATATCTCAAATAAATCCAACGAGTCATTAATAATCCTGTTATACAGAAAAAAGTAGTCATCATCCCCTTTTCTAACGAATCATATAGTCCTATGATTTCATCGACTAATAAGGTTATCAAATGAATTGTAATTACAATTGAAACGACTGAAAAGGATATATGAGTTAATATATGCTCTAAAGTTGAAAATATCATAAAAAATTTTAAATTAAAAAAGGAAGGTTTCTCAATTTCAATTATAGGATAGGAATTGAAATCGGGAATTGAATTCAGTATAGGACTTACTCTTTTAGGAGATGTCATGCCGCCACTCGGACTCGAACCGAGATGCTCTAGCACTGCTTCCTAAGAGCAGCGTGTCTACCGATTTCACCATAGCGGCTTGTTCGAAATTATAATAACCTATTTTTATTCAATCGTCGAGATTGAAGTAGTCAATTCAATGCCATATGCAATATATATATATTTATTATTTATATATTTATATATATTTAGGAAAGATTAAAATTGCTGAATAAAAACTTTTTATTATAATTTTACCGTAACGCTTTCAATAATAATCCTTATTTTTATTGGGCTATTTTTATTATAGTGTTATAGTCTTCGTTTTATTTAACTTAAAAATGTGATTTGAAAATACTTTATTATTTTATGCTAGAATAAAATCTAATAACTGGTGTAACTTGATAGTTATAACCTCAATTTATGGATTGAACTCAAAACGTTCTTTCTCATTTTTAATTTTTTAAGAATTCATTTCTTAATGATTTATTTTTATTTTATGAATCTAAAAAAATTCATTTTTTCGATGACATACAAATCCTATTTTTATGTATCACAATTTTGTTGATACATGCAGGGGATTGTAACTCTTTGCATAGCTTTCTTTGTATTAAATGTCAGTGTTTGTTTTAATTGTGTAGAGAATTTGTCTACCAAACAAATTAATTCCATATTGAATATTGGTAGGTTTTGGGCTAGGCTTAGGGGATATTATGTAATAAAAAATTTAAATTTCTAGCCTAAGTAAATCCTATTTTTAGTATAATCACTTAAAAAAAGGTTTTTCTTAATTGGCTTAAATGAAAAATAAATTAAAAATTAGGAGTATATATCCTAATAATAAGTTATAGAAAGAATAGTTTAGAAAGTTATAAAACACATCTTAAACTTAATTAATTAGTTTCAACAACCTATTAGTTTTGACTACAAATTTTATATTATATATTTTCTTCTATATTATTTTAATAAATAGATTTATATATTTGAAATCTATTAAATATACTATAGTTATGGTTTTACGGTATAAAATAATATAAATAAAAGAGAAAGGTTTTTTATTATTGAATCGATGGGGATTCTTATTTTCACCAACCTAAAAACAATAAAGCCTACTCAAAAGAAAGGTTAATCTTGTGCTTGCGTTTATTCTTTTTTCAAACAAAGAAGTATAGTATTATACTTTAAATTTAGTAGACACAAGAATCCTTTTTTTATTATAAAAGCGAAACTAATTCAATTTAATATTGCTATTGATCCGGTCAAAACATTAGAGAATACCCAGTTTTCCTTTTATTTCTATTTAGATATTTTTTATTATCTATATATTTAGATAAATATATATTTATCTATATTAATACATTATATAATATTATATAAGTTAAGTTAATATATATTATAATTTATAATATAATTATATTATATAAGTTAATGAATATAATTATAAGTTAATATAATTTATAATTTTTTTTAATTTTTTTTTTTTTATTTTTTTAGTATTATTTAAAATTCATTATTTATATAAATTAAATAAAGTATTTTATTATATAAATTAAGTATAAAGTATTAATTTGCATTCTAAAATTATAAAAGTATTAATATTTAATTAATATTTATTATAATATAAATAAATATTTTTAGAAATTTATTTTAACTTATAAAATAAAACTTATAAAGAAATTATAAACAAATTAGACTGACTGCCTTTCGAGCCAGAACAATTCAAATTATTCTTTAATTATTTATTTGTTGGATAAAAAAAACTTTTTGAATTCCTTGTAGAAAGAGATTTACCTAACGAAAAAGCTTTCAATGCTGCCCAATATCCTTTCTTTTTCCAAATATTTTTACGAATCCGCTTTTTTGAGATAGAAGTACGTTTTTTCGGAACTGCCATTAAAAATTATAATAAGTATTTAATTGCTATAGTTGGATGTCAAAGACATCTATTGTTCAAAACCCATTTTTTATTATTAATTATCTATTTATTTTCTAGATTGTACTCCCTTCATAAAAATATAAATATAGAAAATCGCGTAACTAAATACTAAATATATAGTACTGGGAACAAAATAATAAAATAAAATAAAAAATAATTTTTCTATTCCATACAATATCGAATAATTCATATTTATTTTATTGGTCCTCTTCTATCCTCATTCAAATCCATATATATAAAATTTGCTATGCCGTATAAATCTAATTATTAACGTTGATATGATAATCAAATAAAAACAAAAAAAAAAATACAAACAAAAAGACTATACCTCTCTTTATATCTCTGTCTAGTTTATTTTTGTCGTCCTACATTGATTTATACAGGTAATAAAAAGATAAAAAATACAATACATAATAAAAAACATCCAAAGTTTTACTAAACCAAGCCCTAATTAATTAATATTTTCTTCTATTAATTATAAAATTAAATTGATCAAACTCGCAAAAAGAGCAAGAGTATATCTAATTTTAATTTTAAAATGGGCAAGAGACTAGTACTTAATCTATTATCTGTTAAAAACTAAAAACGCCAAAATAAATAATTTTCTAAAAGCTATTTTAGTAATTCCTCCTTTTTTTTTATGTAAAGTCAAGTTTTGGATGTCATAGTTTGTAGATCAGAGCCTGTCCTAAAAATATAAAAGTCTTTTATTACAATAATCTTACAATAAAAGACAATCAATCAGTTCCAAAATCAATTGGTTAATGATTTGAAATAACCCAAAAAATAAATAACTTTTTGGGGATAAGTTATGGTTTTTTTTATGATTCAGATCAAATACTGCTTTTGGTGTAATTATTTGTCTTTGCTCTATCAATATATATAAAATCAATATATATAAATTAGTGTAATACGAAATAATAATGAAAATGGAAATTTTCGTTTTTTGGATCTTCATCAAACTTTACTTAATATTAATAATAATTGAATTGTAATACAAAGTACTAGTTTTTTTTTCAATAGTAATTTCTTCATATCATTTGACGAATTTTAACTTCTTGATTTTAAATATTTAAATTAAAATAGTTGAAAAAGATTCAGAATAATTATAAAATTAGATATTTTGTCTATTTTAATTTTTTATTTTATTAACTGACCCCTTTCATTTCACTTTAATTTCAAAAGAAATAAGAGCCAGTAAATCAGAACCAATTAATTAAGATAAAAATAAAAAGACTTTTTTATTTATTTTTATGAAATATATATATCAATATTTCTGGATTATAACTTTCATCTCACTTCCTGTTCCTATATTAATAGGAGTAGGACTTCTACTTTTTCCAACGGCAACAAAAAGTCTTCGCCGTATGTGGGTTTTTCCAAGTGTTTTATTGTTAAGTATAATTATGCTTTTTTCAACCTATCTAGCTATTCAACAAGTAAATAACCCTTCTATCTATCTATCTATATGGTCTTGGACTATAAATAATGACTTTTCTTTAGAATTTGGCTATTTGGTTGACCCACTTACTTCTATTATGTTAATATTAATTACTACTGTTGGAATTTTGGTTCTTATTTATAGTGACAATTATATGTCTCATGATCAAGGATATTTGAGATTTTTTGCCTATATGAGTTTTTTCAATACTTCAATGGTAGGATTGGTTACTAGTTCTAATCTCATACAAATTTATTTTTTTTGGGAATTGGTTGGAATGTGTTCTTATCTATTAATAGGTTTTTGGTTCACACGACCTACTGCAGCGAATGCTTGTCAAAAAGCGTTTGTCACTAATCGCGTCGGAGATTTTGGTTTATTATTAGGAATTTTAGGTTTTTATTGGATAACGGGCAGTTTAGAATTTCGGGATTTGTTTGAAATATTCAATAACTTGGTTTATAATAATGAAGTTAATCTTTTATTTGCTACTTTGTGTGCCTTTCTATTATTTGCTGGTGCAATTGCTAAATCTGCCCAATTTCCCCTTCATGTATGGTTACCCGATGCTATGGAAGGGCCTACCCCTATTTCAGCTCTTATACATGCTGCTACTATGGTAGCAGCTGGAATTTTTCTTGGAGCTCGGCTTCTTCCGCTTTTCATAGTTAT